CTTTTGTAGCGAATCATTTATTAAGAAAAATAAATAAGCTTAACACAAAAGTAAAAAAAGAAATAATAGTAACTTGGTCCCGGACATCTACCATTATACCCACAATGATCGGCCATACTATTGCTATCCATAATGGAAAGGAGCACTTGCCTCTTTATATAACAGATCGTATGGTCGGCCATAAATTGGGAGAATTTGCACCTACTCTAAATTTCCGTGGACATGCAAAAAATGATAATAGATCTCGTCGTTAATAATTAATAAAATTAAAGTAAATATAGATGGTTATCGTTCATTAGTGAGAGGTAAATCTTATGAGAAAGAAGAGAAAGACGAATCCATATACAGAAGTCTACGCTTTAGGTCAACATATATGTATGTCTGCTCACAAAGCGCGAAGAGTAATTGATCAAATTCGTGGACGCTCCTATGAGGAAACACTTATGATATTAGAACTCATGCCTTATCGAGCATGTTATCCCATTTTAAAATTGGTTTATTCTGCGGCAGCAAATGCTAGTCACAATATGGGTTTCAATGAAGCAAGTTTAGTCATTAGTAAAGCTGAAGTCAACGAAGGTACTACTGTGAAAAAATTAAAACCTCGGGCTCGGGGACGGAGTTATCCGATAAAAAGACCCACCTGTCATATAACTATTGTATTAAAAGATATATCTTTATATGAAGAATATAAAAACTATCTCATATGCTTTAGAAAACCCGAATGGATAGATAAAAATAAGTACACAAATAGGACACGTCATGATATGTATAATAGTGGGGGATTATGGGACAAAAAATAAATCCACTTGGTTTCAGACTTGGTACAACCCAAGGTCATTATTCTCTTTGGTTTGCACAACCAAAAAATTATTCCGAGGGTCTACAAGAAGACCAAAAAATACGAAACTGTATCAAGAATTATGTAGAAAAAAATATGAGAATATCCTCTGGTGTCGAGGGAATTGCACGTATAGAAATTCAAAAAAAAATCGATCTGATTCAGATCATAATATATATGGGATTCAAAAAGTTATTAATGGAGGGTAGATCTCGAAGAATCGAAGAATTACAGATAAATGTACAAAAAAAACTTAATTGTGTGAACCAAAAACTCAACATTGCTATTACAAGAATTGCGAACCCTTACGGACACCCTAATATTCTTGCAGAATTTATAGCCGGACAATTAAAGAATAGAGTTTCATTTCGAAAAGCAATGAAAAAGGCTATTGAATTAACTGAACAGGCGGATACAAAAGGAATTCAAGTACAAATTGCAGGGCGTATCGACGGAAAAGAAATTGCGCGTGTCGAATGGATCAGAGAAGGTAGGGTTCCTCTACAAACTATTCGAGCTAAAATTGAATATTGTTCCTATACAGTTAGAACTATTTATGGGGTATTAGGCATCAAAATTTGGATATTTGTAGATGAGAAAAAATAAGCCTTTACTTGTCTTTACATTCTATCCATTGATAGAACAAAAAATGACAAACGCTTTCATTCTTTCTTTTTCTATTCAATCAAAACAAAAATGAGCAATTCAAATTCTTTCTAATTCTATAGGGTTGAATAAAAAATTCTATTGATGGTTTTCTATAATTGCTATGCTTAGTGTGTGACTCGTTGGTTTTTTTTAAGGTTAGGATTCAAAAAAAGATAGACCGGCCTGTAGTATGAACTAATAACTTTAGAACTAATAACCAACTTATCGCTTCGCATTATCTGGGTCCAAAGAACCAGTCAAGATATGATATATTGGTTATATCCTTGTAGCAACTGAAATCTTTTTTGCATAAAGAAAATCTGATTATGACTTTTGAAACAAAATATAAAAGTATGCGGATAAATGGAAGGATGAGAGAAAGAGAGAAAAAAAATATTAATGATATATTATTTCAATATGTAAGGTCTATGAATCAGCTCATAAAAGGCAGTGTAATAAAGCATCAATACTGATTGATCCATAATTCGCTGAATCTGTTCATAGAACAAAAAAATCAAGAGCCTAGAGCCAATAAAGACTGAGAAAATTGACTCAAGAACAAATTTCATTAGGGGCTACGTTGTAAAATTAAGACCTAACCATTAATCGAGAGGCGATGGGAACGAAGGAACCCGTGAATGCATAAGATTCTATTGAAAACGAATCCTAATAATTTATTGGGTGGGATGGCGGAACGAACCGGGGAACAATCCATTTATTCTGAAAGGCCCTAGAGCTGACCCTACAACTGAAAAAAAAAATATTGAAATATTCAAAGAGTAAATATCCGCCCGCGAAAGTTTTGATTTTTTTTTATTTTGATCGATTTGATAATATAAAAAACAAAACAAAATAAAGATTTCTTATAAATAAAGATTTGTTATAACGTTATAACAAAACGATATTTTCTCTAAATAAAAATAAATAGAAATAATTATCTATAAATAGAATACATGTTTAGTTAGATATCAAATCAAAACAAGATATACATCTAATAGATTAGATAAAATCTAAAAAAATCCCAGGATTCCAAAGAATATTTATCAAATACATGTATATTCTTTTGAATCGTTTCATTCGCGAGGAGCTGGATGAGAAAAAACTCTCATGTCCGGTTCTGTAATAGAGATGGAATTGAGAAACAACCATCAACTATAACCCTAAAAGAACCAGATTCCGTAAACAACATAGAGGAAGAATGAAAGGAATATCTTATCGAGGTAATCATATTTGTTTCGGTAAATATGCTCTTCAAGCACTTCAACCCGCTTGGATTACATCTAGACAAATAGAAGCAGGGCGACGAGCAATGACACGAAATGCACGCCGCGGTGGAAAAATATGGGTACGTATATTTCCAGACAAACCAGTTACAGTAAGACCTACAGAAACGCGTATGGGTTCGGGGAAAGGATCTCCCGAATATTGGGTAGCTGTCGTTAAACCGAGTAGAATACTTTATGAAATGAGCGGAGTAGCAGAAAATATAGCTAGAAAAGCTATTTCAATAGCTGCGTCCAAAATGCCTATACAAACTCAATTCATTATTTCGAGATAGGACTGGACTGTACTGTAGAAACAAAGGAAAGAGGGTCTTGGAGATGAAAAAAAGCAATTGCAGGTTTTTTTTGTTTTAGACAAAAAATATTTCTTTTTTTTTTACTTCGCCCTTTGTATTGAAAGAGGAGAGTAAAAAAACGATATGATTCAACCCCAGACCCATTTGAATGTAGCGGATAACAGTGGGGCCCGAGAATTGATGTGTATTCGAATCATAGGGGCTAGTAATCGCCGATACGCTCATATTGGTGACGTTATTGTTGCTGTAATAAAGGAAGCAGTACCAAATACACCTCTAGAAAAATCAGAAGTGATCAGAGCTGTAATTGTACGCACTTGTAAAGAACTCAAACGTGACAACGGTATAATAATACGATATGATGATAATGCTGCAGTTGTCATTGATCAAGAAGGAAATCCAAAAGGAACGCGAATTTTTGGTGTGATCGCCCGGGAATTGAGACAGTTAAATTTCACTAAAATAGTTTCATTAGCACCTGAAGTATTATAAGATATAAGATGAGATGAGACCATGATATAGTTAGAGTATTTGAATGAAATAGATTAAATAAATTTGCAGATTGTGTCTCACGCATATACCTTTAATAATTTACCTTTCATTTTAATAATGAATTAATAATTAATTCATAAAAAAAAAATAGCATGTTGATTATATCAAAATTCGGGGGCAAAAATCATTTTAGTTTATCATGGGTAAGGACACTATTGCTGACATAATAACCTCGATACGAAATGCTGACATGGATAGAAAAGGAATGGTTCGAATATCATCTACTAACATCACCGAAAACATTAGTAAAATACTTTTACGAGAAGGGTTTATTGAAAACGTGAGGAAACATCGAGAAAGCAACAAATATTTTTTGGTTTTAACCCTACGACATAGAAAGAATAGGAAAGGACTATATAGAACTATTTTAAACTTAAAACGGATCAGTCGGCCTGGTCTACGAATCGATTCTAACTATCAACGAATTCCTAGAATTTTAGGCGGGAGGGGGGTTGTAATTCTTTCTACTTCTCGGGGTATAATGACAGACCGAGAGGCTCGACTAGAAAGAATCGGCGGAGAAATTTTGTGTTACATATGGTAATCTTTTTGATATCCGAATTGTATCTGTATCCGGAACTTCCTATTTGTGAAAAAAGAGAAGAGAAAGGGCGGGTTTCTAATACCACTCTTCCTACATTAGTTAGTATTGTTTTACATATAATGAAAGAACAAAAATGGATTCATAAAGGTTTAATTACTGAATCACTTTCCAACGGCATGTTCCGGGTTCGTTTAGATAATGAAAATCTGATTCTAGGTTATGTTTCAGGAAGGATCCGACGTAGTTTTATACGTATACTACCGGAGGATAGAGTCAAAATTGAAGTAAGTCGTTATGATTCAACCAGAGGTCGTATAATTTATAGACTCCGAAACAAAGATTCAAATGATTAGGTGCTTTTTTCAACTTCAACATTCCTTTCATAAGGATACAATTCGAGATTTCAAAATTTAAAGAAACTTATTTTCTTCCAATAAGTATATTCGGAATTAAGTTAAGGAATGAAAAATATGAAAATAAGGGCCTCTGTTCGTAAAATTTGCGAAAACTGTCGACTGATCCGTAGACGGGGACGAATTATAGTAATTTGTTCCAACCCAAGACATAAACAAAGACAAGGATAATCTTTCTAAAAAGAACTCTCGAAAGGACCCGATGTACAAATAAAGGATCTATTTTGACATGAAATGGATATATCCAACTTCTATTTAGGAGATGATAAAATATGGCAAAACCTATACCAAGAATTGGTTCACGTAGGAATGGACGTATTGGTTCACGTAAGAATACGCGTAGAATACCAAAGGGGGTTATTCATGTTCAAGCAAGTTTCAACAATACTATTGTGACTATTACAGATGTACGGGGGCGGGTGA